TCTTGAAATAGCTGAAGCTAACTTAAGTCGGGCTGAGGGCAAGAGACAAACAATTGAAGCGAATTTAGCCGTCAGACGAGCTAGGACGCGAGTAGAGGCTATCAATGAAATTTCATAAAAAATAGTTGCGCCCCAATAAAAAAAAAGGAAATTCTGTTTATACACCATATTTTGGTTCTGCGGATTGAGTCGAATCAACTGTAATGGCATTTCTTATGCAACTAAAATAAAAAGGAGGGTGGGTAGAAAAACTTATTAGATACTAATTACTCCGGTATCTAATAAGTTCTACCTACTATTGGATTTGAACCAATGACTCCCGCCGTATGAAAGCAATACTCTAACCACTGGGTTAAGTAGGTCATTTATCATCACAAAGAGAAATAAAGGGGCTTTTCATATCGATGAATTATAGATGCAATCTTATTTCTAAGCAATACCAATTCTTGGCAGGAAACAGATCAGAAGCTATCATGTTGGATCATAGAAGATTCATCTTGACAAGAAATTATTTCCATGATAAACTATCTATACACAAGGGCTATAGCTCAGTTGGTAGAGCAACTCGTTTACACGCGCGCCAATGTTTTTCAGGGGAGTCCATCATGCAATCAACAAAATTGATCTTATTGATAAATCGGTGTCTTACTCTATATATTCTAGGGAACAATAGCCTGACAAATATTTGGTTCGGTCCGCTTTGGGTGCCAATTTAGGCTCCAAAAAGAACCCATCATTGATTCGATAATTGATAAGGTGAATACACAGCCCATTCAATGCTAGGCATAATGAGTATAAGGACCTCAAAAAAAGATCTTTTCGTACTATGAACTTTAAGGTGTATGAAGTTTCATATTTGACTCTTTGAGCAGAGCGATAGAGACTCCATTTAACTTAGGTTGATCTAGGCCAGAGGCAGACCTACGTCAAGGTAACTCTTCTTTGAAACACTTTGGTATTGCTCCTGGATCATAATCTAAATAATGAATCAGAGCACGTGGAGCCATCTCGTTATCTTTCTGTTAAGAAAAAGTATGGCGGACTATCTGATATTTATATCAGTTGATGAAAGAGCCCAATGCAAAAAAAAATGCATGTTGGGTCTTTGGAACAGTTCGAATCATTTCGATAATAAAAAGTTTGATCTGTTTTACCGAGAAGGTCTACGGTTCGAGTCCGTATAGCCCTAAAAATTTGTATAGTTTTCATTTCCTCATTCTTGTTTGTTGGTTGTAGTCGGACGGTCGTTTGGCCCATCGAAATAGAATAATTATCACATGCTCCGAGCGACCCCCGTGGGTGAGCATGAAGTGGAAAAAATTCATTTCAGTGGGCCCAATCGGTCTTTTTTTGATCTCGGATAAAAAAACCCGTCCTTTCTTCTTTGTGGATGAATTACACACAAATTTTTCCTGTTTTCCTATCCAGGATCAAAGGGTTTGTGATATTCCTTTTATTTTTGTACAAAATCTCTTTTTATAGATCTCAATATACCCCAACCCAATTGCTCACCATTCAAATTCTACCGATGCTGACTTTATGCAAGAAGGTTGAGGTCTCCTTTTTGCACTTGGACGAGTTAAGAAGCCCCCAACTCATCGTTTTTTCGGGAGCAGAACTCAATTCGTTGTTTCAGAGATAATGAATGGTTCCTAACTCTATTAGTGTTTGCATCCCTGTCTATTTCCATGAGTGGGGGATTTGGTCTGTCGAATCATTAGATTTGATAAAGCGCGATTCGATTAGAAGAAATTTATTCTGTAAATTATTTAGGATTCGGCTTATTTTCCCGTTGTGATATACTTCGTTGTGTAGGGTTCGTTCAAAATAAATATTTTTTGCATGAAGGCTAACCCAGTGGTTGGTCTTACTTTAAAACTAATTTTTATTACATTAATAAGTATTCCCGCCTTTTCGGACCCATTTCAAGTCAAGTACTAAAGACCGATATTCTAAATTCTTATTTTAAGACTTCGAGCTTTAATTTAATAACCCGATTCTTTTTTGGGGAGACGGGTTGCAGGTCGAGGTAGTACAAACTAAAAAATGGTAAATTGGGGATAGAACCCTAGGATTGTTATATGTAATGTAAGGGTTTTTCTCAATTCAATGCATTGAATAAAATCCATTAAGTCTAGAACAAAGATAAAAAATAGAATAGGGCGATGCATTCAGTTTCCGTATCTAATCAATAGAAACAACAATCCTCTAACTTGATTGGATCTTAATGAAAAGAATAAACCAATACCCTTCGGTTTTATTATATGAATATTCATAAAATATATAACATCCATATAGAATTCTTAATAGTATCTTAATTTAATCTTAATAAAAATTTTCTATAAATTCTAACTAAAAAAATATGTAATTATTTTTTATCTTTTTTTTAGAGAAAATATGAGACAAGATAAAAACGATAAGTTTGTAATAAGAGCATAATATGTCTCTAGCATATCGAAATGGAATTGAAATAAGTGAAAATAGGACTCCACTCGATGAA